ATCACATTGTTACACTATATATAGAGAAATTATCACAACAACTCTATGGAAGAATATACGTCGGCCCTCGTTTTAGGGGTTTTTCGAGATAACCGTGTATATTAAGGGGGAGGGGGGTTTTTACCAAAAAAACTTTTTTTTTTTAAAGGTTCGATTTTTTTTCCAAACCCGGGGTGAGTCTAATAATAGAAAATATGCCAGATAAAGTGAAGAATGTATCAGAATAATGAAATGCATTGTACACACACTATTATAGGAGATTTCAATCCGAGGGGGTTAATGACAGTGTTTTTTTTAAACCTTTGCTTCACTAATCAAAAAACCCAAACTTGACCTACATGACCTAATATTTTCTATCCCTTTCAGTAATGGTGAGCTTGACAATCTAATCTCCTGAATGATAAGTAATGAGATATGATAAGAAAAGTGTCGAGGATAGCTCAAGTTTACCTTAATGAACCAGATGAGCCCTTCCGGGGAATAGCGATTTGCTTCATACCGAAATAAAAAAACAGGGCGGAAGATAAATCTTGAGACGATCAAGGATAAATATGCCATTAAAGGGAACTAGAGGACTGGCATTCTTGACGCGATCAAGGATTATATGAAGTTCGAGCATAATCAAATGTCAGATTTGATCAATATTAGGGGATAAAACAGTAATGTACCACAAACCGTACAATTTTTTTCATTCGAGAGGTTAATGGGGGTTTCTTACCAACGGCATTAAATAATACCATGTAAAGTAGGGTTAAGTGAAAAATATTATGCTATGAAATTACTGATTATAGATTAATGAGGGTTAAATAATTTAATGAAATGAAATAGCTGACAGTAGACTAATGTGGATTAAGCATAGTATGTAATAATATAGGGGAATATCGATTAATGAGGATTAAGCATAGTATATGTAATATACTAGGAGAATATCTGTTATAGCTATTATGGAATGAGGGTAGTATGTGGTATATTAAGGTATGTGGGCCATATCATTAATATGTCACTCTGGCGTACAAAAACCAAATTTTTTTAATTTGGCATTTATACGCTATAATAGCGATCAGGGGGCAGTTTAGGCAGAATCTTGGCTTTGGGAGCCAAGGGCAGGAGTTTGACCCTCCTTCCCCTGATATGTTTTGGGAGGGGTTTACACCCTCGATCTTCGACTTACAAGGTCGACGCTTTTTAGTTAAGCTACCAAAACTAATTTAGGCTGAGGATTTTGTTTTCTCATCAGCTGGTGAATGGTATGATGATAAGGAATAAGGAAAAGTAGGAGATTGAGGCAATTTGTCCTACTATAATGAATGGTTGTTCTACTGGTTGGCCTCCAATTCAAGTTAAAATAATTGAATTAGCTACAAGAAGTCAGAAGAAGACTTGTGTTATGGGTCGGAAGATGATACTTCGTTGTTTGGAGGTATGGAGGAGAGGGACTAATATGAGGATAAAGATAGAGAATAGGAGGGCTAGGACTCCTCCTAGTTTGTTAGGGATTGAGCGTAAGATTGCGTAAGCAAATAAGAAATATCATTCGGGTTTGATATGGGGTGGAGTAACGAGTGGATTTGCTGGGATGAAGTTTTCAGCATCTCCTAATAGATTAGGTATAAATAGGGCTAATGTGGCTAAGAAGAAGATTATAACGAAGAAACCAAGTAGGTCTTTGTAAGAAAAGTACGGATGGAATGAGATTTTGTCTGCATCGGAGTTAATACCTAGAGGGTTGTTAGAGCCTGTTTCATGGAGGAATAGGAGGTGAATGACTGTTAGGGCTAAGATTAGAAATGGGAGTAGGAAGTGGAAGGCAAAGAAGCGTGTGAGGGTGGCGTTGTCTACTGAGAAACCTCCTCAGATTCATTGTACTAGTATATCTCCAATATAAGGAAATGCGGATAGGAGATTAGTAATAACTGTAGCTCCTCAGAAGGATATTTGTCCTCATGGCAGGACATAGCCGACAAAGGCTGTTGCTATTAATAGGAAGAGAAGAATTACGCCAATGTTTCATGTTTCTTTATAAAGGTAGGAGCCGTAGTATAATCCTCGAGCAATATGGAGGTAAACGCAAATAAAGAATAGTGAGGCTCCGTTAGCATGTATATTACGAATAAGTCAGCCATAGTTAACGTCACGGCAAATATGGACTACTGAGGAGAAGGCTATAGAAATGTCTGCGGTATAGTGTATAGCTAGGAAGAGTCCTGTGAGAATTTGAATGGCTAAACACAGTCCTAGAAGCGAGCCAAAATTTCATCATAATGAAATATTAGATGGGGCGGGTAGGTCAACTAGGGCTTGGTTTATGATTTTTAAAAGTGGGTGGGTTTTTCGGGTGTTAGTGGCCATTAGTTCTTATAGTTGAATGAACAACGATAGTTTTTCAAGTTATTAGTCTTGGTTAAAGTCCAGGTAGGAATAATGGTATATTTTATGTTTGTAATAATAATTGGTTTAATTTTAGGTTTAATAGGTGTAGCATCTAATCCTTCTCCTTATTATGCTGCTTTGGGTTTAGTTACTGCTGCAGGGGTTGGATGTGGTTTGTTAGTAGGACATGGTGGATCTTTTATGTCATTAGTTTTATTTTTAATTTATTTGGGAGGAATATTGGTAGTTTTTGCTTATACTGCGGCCCTTGCTGCGGAGCCTTATCCAGAAGCGTGAGGGGATTGATCGGTATTATTGTATGTTGGGTTTTATTTGGTAGGGTTATTTATAGTTGGTAAGTATTTTATGGTTGAGGGATGGGGGTTACATTGAACTGGGGTGGAGGAAATGAGTAGTTTGGATATAGTACGGGGAGATTTTTGGGGAGTTGCTTTGTTGTATTCTGATGGGGGTTGAATGTTAGTTTTAGGGGGTTGGGTATTATTGTTAACTTTGTTTGTGGTATTAGAATTAACTCGAGGTTTGTCTTGGGGTGCTTTGCGGGTAGTTAGGTAGAAATAATTAGGGTAATTAAGGTTAATGTTAGAAATAGAAGTGTTAGGTAAGTTTTAATGAAACCTTGTTGGGGTTTGGTAGATAATTTAATGAGGGGTGTTTGTTGGATGAGGTTACTTTTAGGTCCGATTTTTTCGCTTCAGGTTAGGTCGATTAGGTGTGTTGAAATATATTGGGCTCAGTTTAGACTGGTTTTTGGGAGAAGTCGATGAATGATGGAGGGGAAATAACCTAATATGTTAGAGAAGTGGTGGGGGTGGAGTATGGGATTGATTTTGAAATGGGAGTTAGTGAGATTAGTAAGTTCGAGGGCTAGGAGGAGACCTGTAATTGTGACTAAGAGGGCGGATAATTTAAGTAAAGGGGATATAGTTATAATTTGAGTTTTTGTTGGGGTAAGATTAAGGGTAATAATTAGGCCGGCGATAATGCTTCCGTAAGCAAGGCGTTTGATAGGATTAATTACTGATGGGTTGTTTTCATTGATTGGGGAGAGTGTATTGAATCGGGGATAGTTTATTAATGCAAAGAAGACGAGACGGAGACTGTAGATGGCTGTAAAGGATGTTGCTACGAGGGTGAGGATTAGGGCTCAGGCGTTTAAGTGGGAAGTGTTTATAGATTCAATGATGGCGTCTTTTGAGAAGAAGCCTGATAGGAATGGTATTCCTGTAAGGGCTAGACTACCGATTGTTAAGGAAGTTGAGGTAAATGGTAAAAGTTTATGGAGACCTCCTATTTTTCGAATATCTTGTTCATCATTAAGGCTATGAATAATTGACCCGGAGCAGAGGAAAAGTATTGCTTTAAAGAAAGCGTGGGTGCAGATATGAAGGAAGGCTAGTTGGGGTTGATTAAGGCCAATAGTGACTATTATCAATCCTAGTTGACTTGATGTTGAGAAAGCAACGATTTTTTTAATATCGTTTTGGGTTAGAGCACATGTGGCTGTGAAGAGGGTAGTAAGTGCTCCTAGACATAAGCAGGTTGTTAGGATTAGTTTGTTGTCTTGGATGAGAGGGTGGAGGCGGATTAAGAGAAAGATACCTGCTACAACTATTGTACTTGAGTGGAGTAATGCTGATACTGGTGTAGGACCTTCTATAGCTGAGGGTAATCATGGATGTAAGCCAAATTGTGCTGATTTTCCAGCTGCAGCTAATACAAGACCGAGGAGGGGTAGGGTTAGGTCTTTATTTTTTGATAAAATAAAGAGTTGATGGATTTCTCATGAGTTGAGGTTGGTGGCTAGTCAGGCTATGCTTAAGATTAGTCCGATGTCGCCGATTCGGTTGTAGATAACGGCTTGTAGTGCTGCTGTGTTAGCGTCTGCTCGGCTATGTCATCAACCAATGAGCAAGAAGGATATAATTCCAACTCCCTCCCAACCAATGAATAGTTGGAATATATTGTTGGCAGTAACTAGGATAATTATTGAGATTAGGAATAATAGGAGATATTTAAAGAAGCGATTTATGTTAGGGTCAGAGTGTATGTATCAGAGAGCGAATTCGAGAATGGATCAGGTAACATACAAAGCTACGGGTGTGAAGATGATTGAGTATAAATCAAATTTGAAGCTTATGTTAATATCGAATGGGCCTATGTTTATTCAATTTCAGTTGGTAGTGATTGATTCTAAACCTTGGTCGAGAAAAATAAATAAAGGAATTAAACTAATGAAAAAGGAGATTTTTACAGCAGTTTTTACATATAAGGATGATCAGTTTGGTTTAAGTTCTTTGGGTGAAAGGGAGGAAATTAATGGGAAGGCGAGGATAATAAAGATTAAAAGGAAGGATGAGTTAAAGATAGTGTTCATAGCTCTTGCTTGGAGTTGCACCAAGAGTTTTTGGTTCCTAAGACCAATAGATTACTATTATCTTTCAAGGGCCGAGTGAGCCATGGGCTCGAACCATGATAAGAAGAATTAGCAGATCTTCGTGTCCCGGACCTCTCTCGGTAGATAAAAAGATTTTAACTTTTGTCTTTAGAACCACAATCTAATGTTTTAATTAAACTATAAATACAGAATGTTCAGCCTCAGATAAGTTCTGGTTTAAGGATTAGTAATAGTACGGGTAGGATATGGAGACTGAGGAGAAGATGTTCTCGTGTGTGGGAGGGGTTAAGTGAGAGGAGGTGGTTAGGTGTTATCCCTCGTTGGGTTATAAGGAATATGTAGAGGGAGTAAGATGCTGTAATTAATACTCCGGAGCCTGTGAGGATTAAGGTTCAGTTAGATCAGTTAAATAATGATGTAATGATGAAAAGTTCTCCTATGAGGTTTGGGGATGGAGGTAAAGCAAGGTTGGCAAGGTTAGCGAGAAATCATCAGGTTGCTATGAGTGGGAGGATAATTTGGATTCCTCGAGCTAGGAGAAGAGTTCGGCTGTGAATGCGTTCATAGTTAGTATTGGCTAAGCAGAATAAAGCTGATGAAATTAGGCCATGGGCAATTATTAGTGTTGTTGCTCCTGCAAAACTTCATGGGGTTTGGATAAGGATGGCTGCTGCGACAAGGCCTATATGGCTAACTGAGGAGTAAGCAATGAGAGATTTTAAATCTGTTTGTCGTAAACAGATAGAACTAGTTATTACGATACCTCAGATGGCTAAGATTAAAAATGGATAAGCTATTTCTTTGGTAAGAGGGTTAAGTATAATAATAATTCGTATTATTCCGTAGCCCCCTAGTTTTAGTAGTACGGCAGCTAGGATTATTGAGCCAGCGATTGGAGCTTCGACGTGGGCTTTTGGTAGTCAAAGGTGTACTCCATAGAGTGGTATTTTAACAAGGAAGGCAATGATGCAGGCAGTTCATCAGAATTTGTCTGCTCATGAATGAAGGTTAATATATTGAGAATGTTGGATAATAAATATTGAAAGGGTGCCGAGATTGTTTTGTATAGATAGCAGGGCAATAAGTAATGGGAGGGATCCAATTAGGGTATAAAATAGGAAATAAGTTCCTGCATTTAAGCGTTCTGTTTGGTTACCTCATCGTGTAATAATAATAAGTGTTGGGATAAGTGTGGCTTCAAATATAATATAAAATAGAATTATTTCTGTTGCGGAAAAAGCTATGATGAGGAAAAATTGTAGAGAGATTAGGAGGGAAATATAGGTTCGTTGTCGGGTCAAAGGTTCTGGGGAAATGTGATTTTGGCTAGCTAAAATTATTAGTGGTAAGAGTCAGCATGTGAGAATAAGTAGTGGAGTAGATAAGGGATCAATGGCTAAATATTGGTTAGAAAAGTCTCAGCCAATGTCTGAGTTTCATTTAAATCAGAATAGGCTTATTGTAGCAATAAGAAGGCTATGGATAGAGGTAGTGGTTCATAGTCATTTTTTGTGGGAAAATCAAGTAGTAGGAAATAGTATGATTGTTGGAATTAAAATTTTTAACATTGGAGGAGGTTGAGGTYTTGTAGTTTGTCGGAGCCGTGTGAACGAGAAGTAGCGACTAGGATGGCTAGTCCTGCGCTGGCTTCACAAGCAGAAAATGTTAGGAGAATTATAGGGATAATAGAGCTGGAGGTGGAATTTAATGTTATAGATCAGATAGCGGTAGCGATGAATAGGGTGAGTATTATACCTTCAAGGCATAGGAGGGCGGATAAAAGATGTGAACGGTTGAATGCGAGGCCTATTAAGCCTAAGATAAATGCTGAGGTGAAACTGAAATATATAGGGGACATAAGATGTTTATGGATTTTCACCATAATTTACTAAGCCGAAATTAGCGGTCTTAATTTGGACTAAACATCTATTCTGCTCATTCAAGTCCTCCTTGGAATCATTCGTAAATGAGTCCTAAGGTAAGTAAAATTAGAATGATTGTTGCTCAAAGAAGTGTGGAGAGTGGTGTTAATAATTGATTTCCTCAAGGTAATGGTAGTAAGAGAGCGATTTCTAAATCAAATAGGAGGAATAAGATTGCTACTAAGAAGAAGCGTAGAGAAAAGGGAAGGCGGGCGCTTCCTAGTGGGTCAAAACCACACTCATAGGGGGATAATTTTTCATTATCTGGGTTTAATGACGGTAATCAAAATGCGATTAAAGCGAGGATTAGGGAAATCAGGGCCGTGGTCGCGACAGACGACATAATGAGGTTCATTACTTTTCCTTGGGTTTTAACCAAGATTAAGTAATTGGAAATCACTTGTACTAATTTATACTAGAAAAGCAATTATGAGCCTCATCAATAGATGGATACATAAAGGAATAATCACACTACATCTACGAAATGTCAGTATCATGCTGCGGCTTCAAAGCCGAAATGATGTTCTGATGTAAAGTGATATTGGACTTGTCGTATAAGACAAACTGCTAAAAATATTGAACCAATAATAACGTGGAGGCCATGGAACCCTGTGGCAACATAAAATGTTGTTCCGTAGACTCCGTCGGCAATAGTGAATGGTGCTTCGTAATATTCTATAGCTTGAAGGGATGTGAAATAAACTCCTAGAATGACGGTTAAAGTAAGGGCTTGAATTGCTTCTTTTCGGTTACCTTCTATTAAGCTATGGTGGGCTCAAGTTACGGTTACTCCTGAGGCTAGAAGTACTGCAGTATTTAAGAGTGGGACTTCGAATGGATCTAAAGGATTAATTCCTGTTGGTGGTCAACATCCGCCTAATTCAGGGGTTGGTGCAAGGCTGGAATGGTAGAAGGCTCAGAAAAAGCCTAAGAAGAAGAAAACTTCTGATGTGATGAATAAGATTATTCCATAACGGAGACCTTTTTGTACAGGAGGGGTGTGATGGCCTTGGAATGTTCCTTCTCGAATAACGTCACGTCATCATTGAATTATTGTTAGGAAAAGAAGGGTTAATCCTAAATAGAGGAGGAGAAGTGAGTGGAAATGAAATCAGATGGCTAAACCCGATGTTATAAGAAGGGCAGCGGTAGCTCCTGTTAGGGGTCATGGGCTTGGGTCAACTATGTGATATGCATGTGCTTGGTGAGCCATTATACGTTTTCTTGTAAATATAAGCTTAGTAAGAGGACGAATACATATGCTTGGATTATTGCTACAGCTACTTCTAGAATTGTTAATAAGAATAGGATTGTAGAAGTTAATAAGGCTACAGTTGGTATAATAGTTAAGAGAACGAATGCTGCGGTAGCAATTAATTGTATTAGAAGGTGGCCTGCTGTTAAGTTAGCAGTTAGTCGGACTCCTAAAGCTAATGGTCGAATAAATAGGCTGATAGTTTCGATAATAATAAGGATTGGAATTAAAGGGGTTGGTGTTCCTTCTGGAAGAAGGTGGCCTAGTGCAATTGTAGGTTGGTTTAATATACCAATTAATACAGTTGTAAGTCATAGTGGAAGAGCGAATGCTATGTTCAGAGAAAGTTGTGTTGTAGGGGTAAATGTATATGGGAGAAGGCCTAAGAGGTTGATGGTAATTAGGAATAGTATTAGGGCTGTTAGTAATATAGCTCATTTATGTCCTCCAAGGTTAATTGGTTGTATAAGTTGATAAACAAAGCGATTAATGAATCAGGCTTGGAGGGTAATTAGTCGATTGTTTAATCATCGATTAGTTGGAGTTGGGAAGGTTAATCATGGAATTAAGATTGCTAGGGCAATGAGGGGAATTCCAATAAGTGATGGACTTAAGAATTGATCAAAGAAGCTTATAATCATGGTCAATTTCAGGGGTTAGGTTTAGGTTTTTCAGTACTTTTTAGAGTTGGGTCATTGTTGAATAGGTGGTTTATAATTTTATTTGGTAGGATAGTAAGAAAGATAATTCATGAAAATAATAAGATTAAAAATCATGGGTTAGGATTTAATTGAGGCATATCATTAAGGGTGGTTGGGAATCACCAATGTTTAGCTTAAAAGGCTAATGCTAGGCCCAGTTTAGCTTCTTAATGAAGCTTCTTCTAGCATTGATGAAGATCAGGCTTCGAAGTGTTCTAAAGGAACTGCTTCTACTACGATAGGTATAAAACTGTGATTAGCGCCACAAATTTCTGAACATTGACCATAATAGACACCAGGACGAGAGACGATAAAGGCAGTTTGATTAAGTCGTCCTGGAACAGCATCTATTTTTACGCCTAGAGCTGGGACAGCTCATGAATGTAGGACGTCTTCTGCTGATACTAGGACTCGAATAGGTGATTCTATAGGTACTACTATACGGTGGTCTGTTTCTAATAAACGGAATTGGCCTGGAGTCAAGTCTTGAGTTTGAATTATATAAGAATCAAATCCTAGGTCTTCGTAATCTGTATATTCATAACTTCAGTATCATTGGTGACCTATAGCTTTAATAGTTAGGTGTGGATCATTGATTTCGTCTATGAGATATAAAATTCGTAGTGATGGAAGAGCAATTATAATGAGGATAATAGCAGGTAAGATGGTTCAAACGATTTCGATTTCTTGGGAATCGAGAATGTATTTATTTGTAAGTTTAGTTGTAACTATTGCTGTAATAATGTAGAGAACTAGGGTGCTAATTAAGAATACAATTATTAATGTGTGGTCGTGAAAATGAATAAGTTCTTCCATAACTGGGGAGGCTGCATCTTGGAATCCTAATTGTGAGGGGTGTGCCATTGTAAAATAAGATACGTAAGAGTTTAACTCACAATTCTGTCCCGACAAGGCAGTGTAATATATTTTACTAGTATCTTATAAAGAAAGTGACAGAGTGGTGATGTGGCTGGCTTGAAACCAGCATATGGGGGTTCGATTCCTTCCTTTCTTGTTAAAAAGAGGGTCGTTGGACTTGAACAAATGCTGGTTCTTCATAGGTGTGATAAGGAGGAGGACAACCATGTAGTCATTCTACATTTGTATGTGGAAGTTCAACAGATAATACTTCTCGTTTTGAGGCAAATGCTTCTCAAATGATAAATAGTAATATAATTACAGCAACAAGAGAAATTAGAGAGCCAATTGATGAAATTGTGTTTCATAGAGTATATGCATCTGGATAATCTGAATATCGTCGTGGTATACCTGCGAGACCTAGGAAGTGTTGAGGGAAGAAGGTTAAATTTACTCCAATAAATATAACTGTAAATTGGATTTTTGTTCAGGTTTGATGAAGAGTAAAACCAGAAATTAGAGGAAATCAGTGAATAAGGCCTGCCATGATGGCAAATACTGCTCCTATTGAAAGAACATAGTGGAAATGAGCTACTACATAGTAAGTATCATGAAGAACAATATCTAATGAGGAGTTAGCTAAGACAATTCCTGTTAAACCACCTACTGTAAAAAGGAAAATAAATCCTAAAGCTCAGAGTAGAGGAGTATCTCATTTAATAGATCCTCCATGAAGGGTTGCTAATCAGCTAAAGACTTTGACACCTGTAGGAATAGCGATAATTATTGTTGCAGAGGTGAAATAGGCTCGAGTATCTACATCTATTCCTACTGTAAATATATGATGGGCTCATACAATAAAACCAAGTAGACCAATTGCTATTATTGCTCAAACTATACCCATATATCCAAATGGTTCTTTTTTACCTGAATAATAGGCTACTACATGTGAGATTATTCCGAAACCAGGTAGAATTAAGATATAAACTTCAGGATGACCAAAAAATCAGAATAAATGTTGATAAAGGATTGGGTCTCCTCCGCCTGCAGGGTCAAAGAATGTAGTATTAAGGTTACGATCTGTAAGTAATATTGTAATCCCTGCTGCAAGGACTGGAAGTGAGAGGAGAAGAAGAATAGTGGTTACAAGAATAGATCAAACAAATAATGGTGTTTGATATTGGGAAATGGCTGGTGGTTTTATGTTAATAATAGTTGTGATAAAATTAATTGAAGCTAAAATTGATGAAACACCGGCTAAGTGAAGAGAGAAAATAGCTAAATCAACAGATGGTCCAGCATGTGCTAGGTTGCTAGCTAATGGAGGGTAGACTGTTCAACCAGTACCTGCTCCAGCTTCTACTCCAGCAGAGGCGAGGAGAAGAAGAAATGATGGTGGAAGGAGTCAGAAACTTATGTTATTTATTCGTGGGAAGGCTATATCTGGTGCACCAATTATTAAAGGAACTAGTCAATTTCCGAAACCACCAATTATAATTGGTATAACCATGAAAAAGATTATTACAAAAGCGTGGGCGGTTACGATTACATTGTAGATCTGATCATCCCCTAAAAGTGATCCAGGTTGCCCAAGTTCAGCTCGAATTAGGAGACTTAGGGCTGTTCCAACTATACCTGCTCATGCACCAAAAATCAGGTAAAGGGTGCCAATATCTTTGTGGTTGGTAGAGAATAGTCAACGATTAATTGCCACAGGTAAGATGGCTGAGAATAAGCGGCGGATTGTAGCTCCGTTTACAGAGGTCAAAATCCTCTTCTTATCAAAGCCTTGAAGTAGCTGTTTACGTTGGATTGCAAATCCAAAGACGGAGGTTAGTTCCTCCCGGGGCTTTCTCCCGCCTTTGTCTGTGGCGGCGGGAGAAAGCTTAGATAGAAGTTCGCTGGATTAAACGCTTAGCTGTTAACTAAGATTTTGTAGGATCGAGGCCTGCCTATCTAGAAGGTTTTAGCTTAATTAAAGCATCTGAGTTGCATTCAGAAGATGTGAGATAAAGTCTTGCAAATCTTAGCAGAAATTAGAGGATTTTCACTTCTACTTAAAGCTTTGAAGGCTTTTGGTCTATTGTTAACCTAAATTTCTATGGGATGAGTGTAAAGATTGTGGGTGTTAGGGGGAGAAGGAGGATGGATAAGGTTGCTGAGGTTAATAGGATGAGGGTTGGATGGTTTGGTTTTGTTCGTCAGGATGATAATATGTTGGTTGGGTTAGGGCTTATAGTTAGTGTTGTAGCGTAACATAAACGTAGATAAAAGAATAGGCTAAGAAGAGCTATGAGGGCTATAATAGTGGCTGGAATAAGTAAACTTTGTTTTGTTAATTCTTGAAGGATTAATCATTTGGGTATAAATCCGGAAAGTGGGGGTAATCCTCCTAGAGAAAGGAGAGTTAGTAAAGTAATGATAGATAGGAGGGGAGATTTGGTTGATGATGAGGCAATTGAATTAATTTTGGTTGAGTTAAAGATTTTAAATAAGAGGAAGGTTGTAAGTGTTATGATAATATATAGGATAAGGTTAAGTAAGGTTAGGTTGGGAGCATAATGTAGAATTGTAATTATTCATCCGAGGTTTGCGATAGATGAGTAGGCTAGGATTTTTCGTAATTGTGTTTGGTTAAGTCCTCCTCATCCTCCAATAATTGTTGAGAGAATTCCAAGAGATAATAATAAGTTGGGATTAAATGAGGGATATAATTGAAGTAAAATAGCAAATGGGGCTAGTTTTTGTCAAGTTGATAAGATAAGTCCTGTGGTGAGGTTTAAGCCTTGGAGGACTTCAGGTAGTCAGAAGTGTAGTGGTGCTAGACCGATTTTTAGGGCAAGTGCGGTTAATGCTAGTGTGGCAGAAGTTGGGTTAATTATTTCAGTTAAACTTCATTCACCCGAAGTTCAAGCATTTGTGATGCCAGCAAATAATAGTAGGGCGGAGGCAGTTGCTTGAGTAATAAAGTATTTTGTGGTAGCTTCTACTGCTCGTGGGTGGTGTTGGTGAATTATTAGAGGAATGATAGCTAAAGTGTTAATTTCAAGGCCTATTCATACTAGGAGTCAATGTGATCCAATAAATGTAAGGGTGGTCCCTAGACCTAAACTTGAAATTAGGATGGTTAATACAGTAGGGTTCATTAGTAAAGGAAGGATTTTAACCAACATGGTTGGGGTATGGGCCCAAAAGCTTTATTAGCTGACTTTACTAGGGAATAGTGTAATAGGAAACACGAAGGGTTTTGATCTCTTAGATATAGGTTCGAATCCTATTTTTCTAGAAGGAAGTGGAGAGGTTTTAACTCTCATTATCCACTCTATCAAAGTGGTCCTTTGATTCAGGCACGCTTCCTTAAGTGATTGGAGGTAAGCTTGATGTAGCAAGAGGTAGAGCTATATGTCATAGGATAATTGCTAGGGTGAGAGGTAGGAAGTTTTTTCAGACTAAGTGTATGAGTTGATCATAACGGAAGCGAGGGTAAGATGCTCGAATTCATAAGAAGATAAATGTTAATAATGTAGCTTTTATTATAAGGCTGAGTGTTGAGATTTGTGGGAGAAGGGGATTATAGGAGGTTCCTATAAATAAGATAACTGATAGGGTATTTATTAATAGGATATTAGTATATTCGGCTAAGAAAAATAGGGCAAATGGACCTCCTGCGTATTCAATGTTAAATCCTGATACTAGTTCTGATTCTCCTTCTGTTAAGTCAAATGGAGCTCGGTTAGTTTCTGCTAAGGTTGAAATGTATCATATTAGGGCTAATGGTCAACCTGGGATTAGGAGTCAGATAGTTTCTTGAGCTAAGTTAAATGTGTGAAGGGTAAATCCTCCGGCGAATACGATTATTGATAGGAGGATAAGACCTAAACTTACTTCGTATGAGATGGTTTGTGCTACAGCACGTAATGCTCCTATTAGGGCATATTTTGAGTTGGATGCTCATCCGGACCCTAGAATAGTGTAGACGGTAAGGCTTGAGATTGCTAAAATGAATAATAAACCTAGGTTAAGATTGATAATTGGGTGGGGGAGAGGGAGGGGTATTCATATGAGTAAGGCTAGTGTTAGAGCTATTGTGGGGGTGATTAAAAATAAAAATGGAGAGGATATTGATGGGCGAACAGGTTCTTTAATAAAAAGTTTTAGACCATCTGCAATGGGTTGGAGTAGACCATAGGGTCCAACAATGTTTGGACCTTTACGGAATTGTATATAGCCGAGGATTTTTCGTTCAATTAATGTGAGGAAGGCTGTGGCTAAAAGGATTGGGATAATATAGGCAAGGGGATTAATTAAATAGAGTAAAATGGGTTGGAGCATAGTTGAGGAGAGGATTTGAACCTCTGGATTAAAGGACTTAGGTCTTTTGCATTTGCCAGGCTCTGCCACCTCAACAACCCTTTTCTTGGGCACTAGGTGATCTTTTCTTATCTATTTTAGTTTTATTCAATAGATGAAAATAGGGCGTGCTAGTGGCATTGGCCCTACTTTTCCGGTCCTTTCGTACTAGGAAAAGTGTATTCATAGATAGAAACTGACCTGGATTTCTCCGGTCTGAACTCAGATCACGTAGGACTATTAATCGTTGAACAAACGAACCCTTAATAGCGGTTGCACCATTAGGATGTCCTGATCCAACATCGAGGTCGTAAACCCTTTCTTCGATAGGGACTCTGAGAAAGGATTGCGCTGTTATCCCTAGGGTAACTTGGTTCATTGATCAGGAAATCCTGGGTCATTTTTCGATAAATATTTTATTAATTAGAATTGTCATTCTAATTTTTAAGTACTTAGTACTCAATCGATGAGGGGGATTTGTTTTTCCCCTTGGTCACCCCAACCAAAAACAGTTAAATTAGAAGTATTGTATATTTTGTTTATATCCTGGGAAGTGGATGATTACATAATTAATTTAAGTGTTTGAAGCTCCATAGGGTCTTCTCGTCTAATGTTATTATATTCGCTTCTGCACGAATAGATCAATTTCATTGATTAGAAAATAGAGACAGTTAAACTCTCGTGATGCCTTTCATACAGGTCTTCATTTAAAAGACAAGTGATTACGCTACCTTTGCACGGTCAAAATACCGCGGCCGTTGAATATTATCACAGGGCAGGCGGGACCTCTTATGGTTTATCAAGAGGCGATGTTTTTGGTAAACAGGCGGAGTTTGTGTTTGCCGAGTTCCTTTATTTTCTTTTAATCTTTCCTGATGACACTCCTGTGTAGGGATAACGAGTAGGAGAATAGGGTTTTCTAGTTGATGGTTAAGTGATATAATGACCTCAGTTTGGGGTCGTTTAATTATCAGTGATTTAATTCTTTCTGACATACACTTGTGTCGGGAGAGATTTATTCTCTTTATTACTCATTTTAGCATAAGTTCTTTTATATAAATATAAAATAACCCAATAGGATGAAGGGGGTTGTGAATGAATATCTGAATTAGAGGTTTAATTATTAGATTAGAGCTGCGACGCTTACTTAACAGGTGGCTGCTTTTAGGCCCACTGAGATGGCAACCTTAATAATTATGATCATTTCCCACCTTAAAAAGTTGTGTCTTGGTTTAGAAGGGTTGTACCTCTTCTAAATAACTATTAATTCTTATAGATTTCTTTGACGAGTAGAGTCTTGTCTAGATAATGAAAAATTAATGCAGAACTAAAGTTCTTTTCTTGGGTAACCAGCTATCACTAAACTCGGTAGGCTTTTCACCGCTACTCGGAAGTCTTCCCACTCTTTTGCCACAGAGACGGGTTAGCTCTATAATGCTGCTTCGGAGTAGCTCGTTTAGTTTCGGGGAGATAGACTTAAGGTCTTTTTGCCTGAGTTTTTCTAGCTAAATCATGATGCAAAAGGTACGAGGTATAATCTTCTGCTTTTTAGTACTTGGAATGAATTGTTTTGCTTTTCTTTTTCAGCTTTCCCCTGCGGTACATAAGCTATTGCGCTGGGGTTATTGTTCTGTCACCCATACTAGAAGGTTGAGAATGTTTTAATTAAAAATTGTAATATATATTAGATTTATAAGGTCTAGTTGAATTAGTATATAGGCTAGCTTTAAGGTTCAAAATGATCCGAATTGCACGGATATCTCCTCGGTGTAAGGGAGGTGCTTTACTAATTTAGCCACATTTTGATTCCAAGTGCACTTTCCAGTACACTTACCATGTTACGACTTGCCTCCTCTTATTGAAGAAATATATTTATGGAAAATGGTGAGTTGTTTTTGAGGAGAGTGACGGGCGGTGTGTGCTTATCCCAGAGCCGATTTCAGAGGAGTATTCTAATCTCCTCTTACTGCTAAATCCACCTTTAGGTGTGTTTTCAGTTTACCATTCGTATATTTTTGGAAAAAAATGTAGCCCATTTCTTCCCACTTCATTTGCTACACCTCGACCTGACGTTTTGGAGTTTTATTCTTTTTGCTTACTTTTGGTCCTTCACAGGGTGGGCTGACGACGGCGGTATATAGACGGTAATGGCAAGAAGTGGTGAGGTTGAACGGGGATTATCGGTTATAGAACAGGCTCCTCTAGGTGGGTATGGGATACCGCCAAGTCCTTTGGGTTTTAAGCTAGCGCTTGTAGTACTCTGGCGAACAATATAGTGGGATGTTGTCTAAGTTTGTGGTTGGGCATAGTAGGGTATCTAATCCTAGTTTGGGTCCCAACTGTCGTGACATCAAGGTTCCTTAATTTATAAAGTCACTTTCGTTGTTGTTTATTCCACTCATGGGTACGTATAACAGTTTTATGAGGTCTAAACTTTAGTAGTTAAAGGTCATTCTTTAATCACTCTTTACGCCGGGATGTGTTAATGTGAGTTACTCGTATAACCGCGGTGGCTGGCACGAGATTAACCAACTCTGTTAACTTTAACTGAGTCAAGCTTACGCTTATGAATCAATGTTTATTACTGCTGAGATCCCTTGGGGGTGTGGCTTAGCAAGATGTCTTGGGCTACGTGTATGTGTGCCTGATACCTGCTCCTAGTTATTTAATAGAATAATTAGGGCATTCTCACGGGAGAGCTGAAACTTGCATGTATAATTCTAGTTACAATTAACACTAAGGCCAGGACCAAACCTTACATGCTTGCGGAAAAAATTAATTTCCATCTTAGCATCTTCAGTGCCATGCTTTAAATTAAGCTACACTAGC